TTGCTCGCTTAGTCTTATTGAGCGAGAAGTTCTTATAACGAAGACGCTCGCTAAGCACCTAACAAATGATGAGATTCTCGATCGATTTTGGTTAATTAGGTAGGTGTCGATAGCAGCAGAACCCATTCTTTGGTCCATACCACGAAAGAAGCAAAGTATGCCCTTTATTTCACTAGATAGCTAACTGTTATACCGTACGGACGCGTGCTTGTCCAGTTTTTCAGGGATGGCTTCATCAATAACATCTGTCACCGAGAAAGGTTTTTACATGGATGTATGGAAACCAAAGGCTCCATTTAAGTAAGCCCGCAGCATCACTACCAGATCGAAAGTCAGGGAACTACTTGTAATCATAAAGAGCGGTTCTAGGTAAAAATCCATAACCACCACTCCCAACTCCTTAGCCTACATACCTAGATCGAGTGTATTCGCTCCCCTCAGGGGAATATGAACTTATGCGCCTACCTTCGCTACTGGGACTGAACTTGTTCTATTCCATAAATAGGTGAGCTTAAACCAAAATAGCTCCTCAAACTCCTGACTCTGGCTCTCCTAATTTAGGATGTGCTTTCTCTATTTCCGTGTCCATCGCCCTAGCTCCAACTCGATTTGTCAGTGCTTACGAAGAGCTTCAACCTTCTTTATGAATGGTCTTCCTCAAAGGTTTCTCGGGTGTTCTTGTCTTGGTTCAACGCGCTATAGATCTGTAGTTAAGGGCCTTTGCCAAAGGAATGGGACCCCTTCTACTTCTAAGCGAGTCAATCCCAGTAGATAGAGGAAGAGAAGATTTATTGAATGCTCTCGGGCATTGATTGCAGTAGTAAAATATTATGCTTAAGTCGGAGTTTTCTTGGTATTAAAGTATTCAATCTTTGAGGAAGTAGCCCATTCTTCATCTACGCAAAGATGAATTACTGCTTATTCGACCGGTAATGACGAATCAATCTCGAAAGCCAGGAGCAAGTGCCACAACAAAAAAGAAGCGAAGCAAGGATTAGAGCATGGAATGGGGGACATGACAGCACTAGAAGGATCAGGCTTCACCGACCTGTCCCCTGTCAATCACTGTTCTGTCACTGTTCCAAAGACAGATCTTAAAATATCTAAAGTGAAGAAGTGATCGATTCCTTAATCTTTAAATTGCGTCAATAATAATAATGAAATGGCTGTTTTATTGCCAACCCATCTCTTTCTTTCAATCGGATGCCATGTGTGAAGCATCTATCTCTCTCAGGACCTCACCTTCGTAACCCCCTGACGGAGGAAAGACTGATGTCATGGTTAGCAATCAAATCTGGAATCTCCGACAAAGCATCTGAGATCGGACAATTGTGTAGATGAGAGAGTGGGACGGACCTTGCTCTAATCTAAGGGTCGAAAAAAGACCTGGTTGCTTTCTTTCCTGGGAAAGACCAGATCTACGGTCACACTTCAATGAGTGAGCCTCAACCTAGACATCGAACTCCTAGCTCTTGAGCTTATTTACTGTTGAAAAGGGTACTGTCCGTAGTTGGCCTTTTTCGCTTTCTTTTATGACATTCCCCTGGGCTTTGCCCAGCCTTCAAAGGCTTAGGAACCTATATAGTATTAAAATAGAAATCATGAATCGTAGCTTTCTTCCTACAATAGAGGTGTGAGCTAAAGATTGATCTCGCCCTTTCCGTACTCGTCTCTGAACCCAATTTTGAATCAGTCCCTTTCAGCGTCTGAACTTCTTGGTAAAGCATTTTAACTAATTGCCTCAGCCGCTGCCTTATGTCGAGCTTCTTGGCTGTTTGCATCTTAGCTTCCGGCTACTCTACTAAAAGAATTCCTGGTTTTTTGGTTGCTTAGAAGCGGTTCCCCATCCATATCGTACAAGAGAAAAGGTTCTCCCGACTCTAGTTACGGACTTTAGTGACGAAAGGAAAGTCTGTCTTTGACCGAGTCCAGGGATTTGATAATGGCTTGATCCTGAAGTTTAGCACTCAAAGGGGTTGGGTATGTGCCCACCGATACGATTCATTGCTGTAAACCGGCCTTGGCCTGAAAGGGAATCTTATTATTATTATTCTATTTCCGGATTGCTTGCCTGGCTGGCCGATTAGGAAAGACTTTCAAAGGAGATCATGTTCTCCCGAAGATCTACTCAAAGAAATCGGGTTAGAATATGCGGCTTACCTAGATCCCTCTGCTTTTTCCTTTCTCTTGAACGCTTATTAGATGAGATGCCATTCCTTCCGTTCTCTTGGCAGCTCCTTTGCCGATTTTAGAATCTCCTTTTTTCTTTCTCTTCTTTTGGATTTGGGCTAGTCTTTTATTTTCCTTCTTGAAAAACCTCTCTCTTAGTCTCATACCCGGACTATACCCTTTCCTCATGGAACGAGAAGACCGCTTTGTCATGAAGTGCGGTTGAAAGATCGGATTAGAAGAAGCTTTTTTTTGTTTATGCCAGAGAAAGAGAAGTAACTGTCTGAATTGGATCCATTAGGTTCTTCGATTTGTTCATAAAAGAAAGAAGAGAAAGTAGTGGTCCACCATTCACATAAGAAAAATTTACTATTATTATCCAACAGCTCCCACTCCCAGTTAAAGGATAAGGCCTCCTAGTAGAAGTAGAGCTTGTCGGGATCGGTCTTTCATGAAATTGAAATAGCATAAATGAGGAAAGGACTTAAGTTTCCGAGTCTAATATAGGCGCCTTTGAGGGGCTTCATTCCAGGACTTACTAACCTACCTTAGTTTTTAGCATGTCTCACGAACTACTCTTTCACCAAACCAAGAATGCTATCTCCCTCAAACTCGAACTTCAATATGAGAGAATCAAGACTAGAAAAGAATGGTTTTTGATTTTCTCAATAGCGCTAGAGAAGAGTTCTCTTCGATCCCATACATTCTGCCTACGTGGCACCTCGGATCGTCATGGATCCTTAAACTATAAAGGAAGATGCCCGCTCCTTTGCGAAATCAGGACTGGTTTTAGGATTCCGGGTAAAGACATTCGCTTAGAAGCAATATGTCTTACTCAACAGTAGCGAGGATTCGTACTAAGCGGATAGTAGTTGGTCGATGGTCTAAACCTCCTAAAAGAAAGAGCATGCCTAGTGAAAGACAGTGGCTCCATACGGGAGAACTGGGGAAGCCGCAGTCGGGTAAGCAGGTTCGGACTTCAAAGTTTTTCCTTCTTCTTTCTTTTTTCAACTTACTGTGAAACTTGATATTGTAGCAGCGCCGTACGTGACATTCATTCTGATCCTTCTTTCTTTGTATGAGTAGAATTTATAAAATTGGGTTTATAAAAGAACTTTATCTTACTAGTGAAAGATAGCTGCATCGAGAAAATCTTGTTTGAATCGTTATCTCCTCGACCGAAAGCAGCTCTTCCACTCATAAGCAATCAAACCGCTTCCCTGCAAGGAGAAAGATGCATTACCCTCACTATAACCTAGATTCTACCTGAGAACTAGGGCTATGTCTTCATAGTCGGCCTTACGAGAGGGTTCATTTCCACTCCCCCCCCGAAGTTACTTCGCTACCTTAACAGTTACTTAAGAGTTATATAACTTTCTTCCCTTTGAAGTAACAGATGCGCTCGTCTTCTTTCTAAGAGCATCTTTTTCCTCGTTTGAAAGCCCTTATCCATGATAGAGACTAGCGGACGATTCGTTGAGAACATCTGAAGACGATCCTGCTAAGTAAGATAGAGATAGGCTTTCGTCGGTTCCAGAGGGAGGAGAACAGTAAAGATAGAGATCGAAGTGGACAAATCCCTCAGCAGGTCTTCTGCCCTTCCTTCCCCGTTCATCCTTAGATGCAGCACCTTACATCTTCCTTAGCATGTCTTTTTCTTCGCTTAGCTTTCTTTCTTAAGGTATTCGTTGCGCTTTCCTCTAACTAAGTTAGACTGCCTCTTACGAGCAGGTAACCTACCTTCTAAACCATGCCCCACTAGACTTTCTTCTGAGCCAGCTTTTGACTCTTGATTTTCGTATCATCTCATTGGACTTATTTCAAACTCTTTACACTCGCACCTGAAACCACGGGAACGAAGAAAACTACATGGGGAGCACGCTTACACCTGCAAGAACAAAGGGCCCAGACCAACCACAGACAGATGGAACCACACATACCAAATCTTTTAGTCCACTCTTTGAGACATCTATTAGACCGTGGGGCATGAACACGAAGGGTCGACTTTCACGTGCCTTAGAGGAGAAAGCGGTTATAAAAGAATTGATCAATCTTCCGCCGATTAGAGTCAATGCTCATTCTTTTTTCAGTCTCACCACTAGAAGTAGCCTCAAGAGACCTAACAAACATTACTTTCTCTTTCTTATGTAATCGAGAAGATCTTTCCCGCAGCTTTGTTTATCGCTCCGCTAATGCTATGTGATCCGGGTCAAGGCGAATCGGATAATAAGTTGCAACTTAGTAAGGAAGCTTTCTAAGCTGCTTATTACTTCTCAACTTAACTCCGCAGGGCTATTCTTCGCTTAAAGCCCTACTTCCACAGCTTTTATGGGTGATTTCACCCTTTCTTATATCCTATTGGGATACCAATCTAAGTTAATAGATTGACTATGGGGATATCTTTATTGGGAATTTACACAATTGTAAGAAAAATGCTGATGTTAGAACTCGGAATGATTTTGGCGTCTGGGAGATCTTTTTGCCAAACAATCAAAAGGGTTCTCTTCGCATTACACATGTCTCACGAGTGAAGATACGAAAGGATACCCCCTCCCCTCTTCAGATGACCATATCAAAAGAAAAGTCTCTGATCTCTGACCGGGGATCGTGGATGCCTAGAGTTTGCTAAGCAGTTTCTAATCAAGAAAGGTCGGGTCAACATTAGTCCTGTATCAGTCCCGATGGTTAGGGCTCTGGTACATAGTCTTTCTGTTGCTCCTGTTATCCGCAAGGAAAGGGTCACCGAAGTAGGGGACCGCTGCTAGCGAAGTGAACCGTTAGAAACCGGGGTATAAATAACAACAAGTCAGGCATGAAAGCCAAGTGAAGTGACCAGAGGGTTAGGGTGCAGTGCCAATTCTTAAGAGTGGTGTGAGGCAGTGAGCTAGCCTGACAGTTAAATCAATGAATTTCCTGAAGTGAAGAGTTGCTACGTGTAACATAAGGAAGACTTTGAACCAGGGCTTCCTCTAACAAGAGAAGAAGCCGTTAGCAGTCCAGGTTAGGGTTTCGGTTTAATACCAATCTCCATATTATGATAGCAGAATAGTGTGAAAACCAATAAGATAAGTATGGGCGATGACCTAGTCTTTCAACACAGTCAACATCCGCAGTCAAGTGATTAGTTCAGTCATAGGTATTCGTTCTTTGAGTCGGTTTAGTTACAATCTCAGTCCACGGTGCATCCCGAGCACCATTAGTCTCACTATCTTTTCCCTTTCCTTTTCATCTCTCTTCTAGAGCAAGATGGAGGATGGATGGGAGGAAATTTGCTTCTTCGCTAACCTTTGCGAAAGCTCTTTCTTTGCGCTCTTTAGAATCTCTGCTCTCTTCGTCCTCGGGGACTCTTCCGTTAACTGCGGCGACAATACGTTCTTGTACTCGATTCTCAGAGGAATCTCGTCGTCGTCTTACCTTTGGAATGCCGTCGATCTCCGCCTCATTCCTGTAGCAAGTCATCCCTTGCTTGTTCCCGCGCTTCCCTTAAATATCCCCCCTATCCATTCTTATTCTTTGTCTTCGCATTAACCTAGTTCCTTAATCCAAATAGCCATAGGAGAAGCTAAGCTAGCTAACCTAAGTCCATAGCTAAAGTTCTCAAACAAGAGTTCCATTCCCCCTACTCGTATTGCAGGCAAATCCCGTTACTACGTTACTAGTAGTTCTGGTTAGCCCACTTGCCCGAGCACACTCTCAACTTGTAGATGCGCCAATCCCGCCTTCCCCCACGAGAACAGAAAAACCAAGAGACCACGAACACCAGCACGCATGAAAACAGCCCTTTTGAAAGCATACCCAAGGAGCGGGCATCCATCCAATCTTCACTTATAGACATCAAATGGCCTTCGTTAACTACTTATAACGAGCTAGTTAGTAGCCTACCTCGGCCGAATGTTGGGACAAACAGCAATAACCGTGCTTATCCTTCTAATCTAATAAAGAAGAAACTAAACCTTACCTAACCTAAGAAACCGATTCACCCACTACTGCTACTACTAGTATAGAAGAAGATCTATTAACACGCACGGCTACCTATATATATATATAAAGTTGCCTCTTCGCTTAGTGCACTCGGAACAGAACTTCAAGTAAGATATTTGTGGAACATCTCTATAGCTTGGGTTGGTTTGGCCACCTCTCTTGGTTCCTTAGAAAGAAAGCTTCAAAGAGCACCATTGGCCGAAGCCTATATCCGTTGTTTGGGATTTCCCCTATGAGCCTGCCTTCATTGCATACAAAATCGAAATAACACTAAAAAGTGTAGCCGTTCCACATATCATACTTTTCAAAGTTTGTAATGCTAGAAGTACCCCATGTGATCATTAGTGAGATGCTTTCAAGCGGGAAATTCCCCAAGGGGGCAGCGACTTTACCGGGGAAAAAGCACTCATGGAACTACTTTTTGAAGAGCTAATTTGTGCACCTGAAAGGTTGGGTTTCAGTATCCCAAACGAAACTAACTATATGATATTTTTGATCCCATATTGTTCATCCGTTTACGTAGAGGCGAAAAGTAGATTTCCAGAGGGATATTCGTACACAGAAATGGTAAATCTTTATCAAAGCAATCTGGACTAGCTCAAAAAGGTGTAATTCCATGTTGGTTTGGTTCCTCCACCAGCTGAAGCGGATTGGTCAAAAAGACATTTTGTAGCTTGAAAAACGGGAGTTAACAACCGCCCTATCCCCCGGCCCAAACATGAGCCGAAACCCTTGTTTCTACGCTCATCAGGGATCAAGCTTGTCGAGCCAAAGCTTGTCTTTCCGACGCAGTAATAGCTTACATTTCTTAGTCAGACGTGCTTCGCGTAAGTACTACCTCTAAGCTTGGTTCCCAGGGTCCTAAGTTACTCGAGAGAGGGCCAGGGATTTCGAATATCATCTAAGTCAATTCGAAAAGAAAGGATTTGATTGAATTGAATTAATGCAGCCTATAACTATTTATAGAAGCAGGATTGGACTTAAATAGTAGTAGTTTTCTTCTTTTGCTGCTAGAAGAATCCTCATTGAAAGAAGGAAGCTACCCTCAAAAGAAGTTTGATTGTACGAATCACATAAGATAATAGAATAGAGATAGAGCAGACCGATTAGTACCACACACAGGAGATCGGAGAAAGATAGCTAGAATCTATTCTATTATAAGGGGTGAAAGGCAGGTGAACTAGTCAAGAACGAGAGTCCGTAGTGCGCTTCAGAGAGTCTGAAAGACCGGGGAAAGCTTCTTCAGGTAATGCAATTGCTCTATAGGCGGGTAGTTATCGCGGCTTTCAAGAAGAATAATTTCAAGAAGAATAAAAAAGGGAGCCCTTTCCTTTCGTCGCAGTGAACGAAAAAGCTGTCTCTAGGTTCATGGTCCCTCTCCCGGACATCCATATGCTCCAGTAGCCGTGGCTCAGGGGGCACAAAGGAGCGGTTATGAGAAAATCCCCTGACCAAGTCAATCTGCCTTAGTTTTCCTGGTCAGACATCGGTCATACAGATACAAATCCAAGTTGAAAGTCTTCCCGCGACCCAACTCCCAAGTTTTTAAAATCCCTCTTGGTTAAGCCTCTGCTTCAGCTTTTTCTTTCGTCGAGTTAGGATCTCAGACAGATGAGACTGGAAGGAAGCTTAGTGAGTTAGGCCGGCAAACACCAAAACCTCATGGCCTTTGCCAGAGAAATGACTACCATTCCCCAGGTGCCAATCACTAAAGAGGAATACCCTTGGATGTTTTCATCAACAAATCTCTCCAGATCTTGCCCACACCGCTGAACGCTCCGCTCATACGGATAAAGCCCACTCAAAGCCGCCCCTAACGGGGATAAAAAAGACCCGGACGAAGCGCTTTGCCTTTAAGCGAAAAGAAAGAAAGGACAGAACGAACTGTGCTATTCTAAAGTTCTCCCGGAGTTACATTTCCCGAGTCAGCTGAGCCCGAACCCTCTGCTTAGGCGCCTGTTTCGAATGAAGCTTTCTTCTTGTAGCTAATAAAGCAAGAGTTTCATTGCCCTCTTTGCTTATGCATTTCTTAGGGCTTTTTGGGGGTGAAGGTGAATCCACCAGAATGCAGAGAAGCGCTATCATAAGTCAGAGAGACATATGTCCCCACTTCTCCTACATCGAATTGGATTGGTTTGCTTGTCCGGTCTCATATCCTTTTATTTATTTAAATATGACTGAAGGTAGCTATGGCTGGAAACAAACGAAGGTAGACCTAAAGTACCTAAGAATAACAGAGTGTTCATAGAACCCGGATAGAAAGCAAAATGCATAGACAGCCAGTTAAGCTTTCGCCTCATGCCGCAGCTATATCACCACGCTTTCCATAACATAACTCAAGGCCGTTGAAATTCGGTTACTGCTCTCCTACTTCAAGAACTGGATTGTACGAGTATCCATAAGTGGATTCGGGATGAAAATAGAGAATGCATTTTCTCCCTTAGTCGTTACCTACATCGAACTCAATGTGTTAAGTATCTAGTTGCATTTGAATGGTAACTGCAAGTTGGATTCATTATATCCCACTGAGCTCAAGAGATGAGGCTCCAGGGCTATTTAGCAAGGATCCTTTCCCACCCCACATCGGAATAGGGATATTTATAAAAAGTCAGTGGGGTAGCCTCGCCTTTGATGAAGGCTACATTCGATTTGGAATAGATCTTCCGTCGTTGGGGAAAAAGAAAATTCTTGATTTCCGTCAGTTTATGGCCGGGTCGGGGTATGAGCTCCCGCCCGCGTGAGTGTGGTTGCTTTGGCTTGCCACGCTTAGCCCTCAAGTCCTTATGTTCGTGGACGTTCAGGTGATTGGCTAACCGTGCCCCTTCCTTAGAAGGTAAGAGAGGGACAGAGAGATCAGATTACAAAAGAAAGGGAATAGACTCACAAACTTCTTGGATGGTTGGAGATATTTTCTTTTTTCGCTTTCTCGACAGTTGATCGGAGAATAGCAAGATATCTTATTGGTTTAGTTAGCTAATTCCTTCAAAGGGGCTCGTCCTTAAAGGCAACTAGAAGGAGGTTTAAGGAGAATGCTAGGCACCTTCTATTCAAAATGTATGCTGCTTAGCTCATCTGCGAGCTCTCCTGATTCCTCTTTAAGTTAAGGAGGTGCTTGAGGCTCTAAGCCAGCCTTTTCCTCGAGAAATAAGGCGGTGAAATCTTCTGGGTCTGTGGCATAGTGTGCTAAGGACTTCCTATGCAGAGGAACTGGGGGAGACTTTTTCAACATAAGAAGCCCACCAGCTCCAGAACTCCTGATAAAGCTTTAATCTCTTTCATAGCAAGTCTTCCGGTGACTAATCTCCCATCGCTAGCAAAGCCCAACCGTTCTGTTCTTTTGGCTGTACGATCCTATGTCTCTCCATTTCACACGAAGTCAGTCGGTCAAACGACCAGGTCCCATTTCGTACTTCCGCATCATGATTCTATATCATGATTCTATGGGCATAGGGATTATAGGCAACAGGCAACCTGAGAGAGACTATCAGGCAATAACGACCCCCCCGAAGGGAAAGACCTCCGATCTGATAATTAGGGATGTTGTCCCTATAATCATTAGCTAAGATCCTATCCCTTTGATAGACTATGAAGTGAAGTGGGCTTTTCCTATCCATCTAAGGATTTCCTCCTTGTTAACAGCTCCTGTTTAGGTTTCGGGGTAAATTACTCGCTTGAAGGGATTCCCCAAGCGTTCAACACGGGATTTCTAGTTTTATTGAATATAGAATATATAATTGTCGGTTACTGGGTTCATCCCCATCTTAGTTAAAATTGCCTTCACCGTCGCATCAGTATTTTGTAGGAGTTTATGCATTAGCAAGTCTGAACTCTTTCTAAGAGTTATCTTTTCTTCTTTCTCAAGGAAAGAAAGGAGGTCTGTCTATTGGGCGTATTTGCGATTCTTATTTTTTATATCGCTATTTTCCATTCGAATACTTCACTTTGAAAAAGCTGGTGACGGACATTAAAGTTGCCTCTATTGGGTGTGATCGTATGCCATAGGAAGGCCGAGTCAGCCATTAGAAAAGAAGGAAAAGGTACTCATACTACCCAAACAAAGGTAGAAGTGAGATAGTCTTTGTCGACGAAGTAGTTGAATCCAAATTTATGTAATTAAGATGAATATGGTATCTGTATCTGGTAAAGGACTGACAACTCGGAGTCCTACCTAATTAATGAATTCCTCCGTTTTTGTTGCTTATATCACTTTTACTTATAATCAACATTTCGTGTTGAGGATTGGATTTCTTACCATGCTCCTTTCCTTTCTTCCCCGATATCTCCTGATACAGATTGAGTTGCATGACCACTATTACCTTATTCAATTGTGAGATCATCCGGACTGGACTAACCTACTGAATGGCGTACCAACTTCCATTTGCTTGCGTATCCACCAGATTTCTTTGATCGAGGCTAACCCTCGTGAATTCATTTTCATAATTCAAAACGTGGCCTGGGGGTATCATCTCTATTTCTGGAGGAAATTTTGAGTAATTAGAATTACGATTTGGATTATCATATTAAGTTCTCCTTTGATTCCGCATTTCTTAAAGCATTTGACCTATTTGTAGTTCTTGACTGGTGAACCTCTGGCTTTGAGCCTGGGTTCTCAACTTATCCTTTATTGGAATCGTTTATAAGAGTGCTTCGAAACGCACACGTGCCTGATCCCCCGAACCGATGAGGCAAATGAATTGCCCAAGCGCCAAAAATCATCACATTTTCGGATGACGAACTATCCGTCGAAGGGCCCAAATCATGTCCGACCTATCAACATCCCTGTCTGATGCAATGAATATAAGGTCCCTCTGGTCTTAATTGACAACGGATCAGGCCTAAACGTTTGCCCCTTGCGAACGTAATAGCAGAGTTGAGGCTTCTAGTCTAGTCATCTCTTCTCCCTCCTCTCCTTCTACGGAGTGGTGAAAAGCTGCTAAGGAAGAAAGAGTGGAATGCGGGGAGGAAGCGATCTCATTCAATCATTTTTGGGGTTGGACGTTCATAATTTCTTACACCACTACCGGCGGAGAAGAGGGCGGGCCGACGAAGACATCTTTCTATGACTTCGAGTCTTTCAATCCCGGCAGTAGTAGAAAGATTCCATCCCTCTCATCCTTCCGGTGGAAGGATTGGATTATTGAGACGAGTAAGATCGAACCGGAGAAAGCTATCCATAGACGGTGGGATAGCTAGCTAGTAGTACCGAATTAGTATTTCATTCCAGTCTCAATCCCATCTCCTATCCCTTTCATAAGAGTGGATTTCCCCCTGGCAGCTTGACTGCATCTTCCCCCCCAACCATAGGAATGGTAAGAGAGGACCCGCCCACCTTTCTTTCCTACTCCGATCTCGCCTTTACAGCCAGTAATGCTCGATTCCCACCTCCCCACTCTCCATCCGAATGGCTAGCGACTTTAGGCGCACGTGGTGGATTGATCATCAAAGAGGTGGGCGAGTGATTCTAAGCTTTCTGTCTTTTTACACTCCCATCACGCCCTGCTAGGTTGGTTTCCAAAGAGAATGCTAACTGGCGGAGGTGGAAATGTCTTAGATCTGAAGAGTCCACTTTCACCCTTTCGTTCATTAACTATGGCATTCAGTCACGAGGGAGAGCCTTTCACTGGCTTGGCCTCCATTGTAAAGAAAGGGGGTTCACCACCACAACCAGCTTCAAGTCAAGTCCTATTATTTACGCAACCTCGATTCGAAGCTTTCAGTCCTCTTCGTCGCGGGGGAAGGAAGAAGGGAGCGGCACCACACGCATATGATGATGCTTGCCATCGATTCGCTTGAGCGAGCCAATAAGCTTTCGGTTTAAATGCCTATGCTTGGGTAGTCTACCCCAAAAGCATGCTATGCTCAAAGGGAGGTCGGTCCGAATTCAACTATGTCGGGCAAAGATTTCTGGCTAAAGGCGTGGGCTGGGAAACTCTCTCTTCTTCGGCCAACATTCCGACAGTTTGCCTGATTGACGCCTGGACCCATTGGAAAAACTTCCTGTTCATGGCATCGATTATAGATTCCACGTCGGACAGAGAAACCTGCAAAATATCACACTCTGTAAGCAAACCCCCCCACTTTCAAGGTTTTATCCCATGCAATAGGCAGAAAGTCCTCCATGGCCAATGGTTGTTAAAGGCGCTAAAGTGCCAAAGTCTGAGCATTGTCTGTTTCGCGGCTGGAGACTCTCAGGTTGGCGGCATTGTCTAATCTCTTTCCCTGAGTCTGAGTTAAGTCCCTTTCAAGCCGAGAAACTATTTAGTTGTTCGGGATCAGAATTCCTACTAGAGAAGACGGGAATTGAGTTATGATTGATGAAAGTCTGGTATGTATTAAGTAGTAAAAAGAGTCTCAATCGACTGAAACCTTCGCTCCACAATTCCAATTTCTACTATAATGAGGTCAATTAGGATTTATAGAATTCTCAAGAGTACGATATTCTATGTATAGGCAAAGGTGGGAGAAATGAGCAAGCAAAGAGACTCACATGTTGGTTCACCAAGTGAAAGAAGGAATTATACAGAGGTACTTGCTAGAGGACGGGTTACTCTACGCCAAGGGCGGGTTCCTATTCGTTCCCAATTAATGATCTAGAATTCCCGTACCATAGTAGATAGAAGAGAAGAAAAGAGGCTTCAGCTTCTTTTCTGAAAGGCAGTTTAACCAGTTGAAAGAACACAGGGAGTGGAGCGGCCCTAGGGGAGACCTTTTGAGGCTCTAAACGCATGCTGGGAAGGACATGACTACGTTAACCAGCCGCAAGGGTGTGCCGAAATGGCACAGTAAGTGAATGGGTAGTATCCCGAGTCAGAAGGAATCTACTCTAAAGTGAGTACCCAGGTTCATTCTCAGGTAGTTTTCTTGCAGTTAGTCCAAGAGTTTTGAGATCTCATCCGTAGGTCAATTTTTATGGTACTCTTCATGGCAAACACTATCGACCGGAAAGGAGTCGAACCTTTCTTGCCAAATTCCTTCGATCGTAAAAGCGGTCCAAGATACAAAAAAGACATAATAGAAGGAAGTAAATAGGTACTAGTCAGCGAATCAAGGTGACACTACGTTCCTATAGCCTAATCCGTTCGCTGTCGCTCACTGCTACTAGCCAGTTCTCGAGCCTGTGGTGTGTAGGCTGCGCAATAGCTTCTGAAGCGAGCCAACATGCGAGCGGAGCGGAGCGGAGAGAAGGAAGGGGGATTGATTAAGTTGCCTACTTCGAGTACGGGTAGTAGTTAGGTTCTAATCAAATAAGAATTTGCTTGAGGATAAGAAGAGAAGAAGCCACATGCTATGGTCTTGGGGCTTATGGGTGGAAGACTGACCTAAAGACGGAATGGAAGACTCATGAGGTAAAAAAACCTGACTGCGAAGAAGTCAAGGCAAAGGAAATGGGCACTTACACTATATAGATAGACAGCTAGAACAATTTCAAGACTCGGCAATGATATCACAGGAAAGAAGAATAAAGCCGCTTACCACCTAAGGGTAAGGGAATGGGTGGACTACTAGCTAGAATAGGAAGATAACTCTATGCAGCGACAGAGGCAAGATCCCTATATGTTGCCCGAGAGACTGATTAAGGCATGCCCTCTTACTGCTTGAGAAGAAGAGGAAGAAGCCCAGGGAAGCTCTAAACTCGTTAACAGAATCTGTAGCGGGCAAAGGAGTAAGATCGAATCCACCTTTCTTATTTCCTACGCCCGAGTGAGTGGTTATGCTTTCATCTGTCTCATTTGAGGATGCCTTTGTTCTACCTCTTGACTTGGTTGCAGATTGACATTGACAAGAGAAGAAGACCTTTCAAGCAAGTTCCTTAATAGGAAAGTCACATTACATTAGGATTGCCGTGCTTTTAGGACTCAAAGTAACGATCCTTCTCCTGTTGGGGAATTCTTTTGAAGACAATCGCTCTTGCTTCTACAAAAGGGAATCAAAAAAAGAACTCCTTTGAGACTGGCCCTCCACCTTAATAAGATGGATTAGACCTTCCTTAGCTTCAAGCACACCCCCCTGTGGGAAAGACGGCGGATAGGGCCACGAAGCGCCCAACGACTTGAACTTGAGGATCACAACGAACTATATACTTATCTGGTGGATGCGCGTCTTGGGCTCTTTTACCTCTAACTAGAAATCTCGTAAGATAAGAAAGTTCTTTTTCCTAGGGTAGATGAAAGGAATGCGGAAAGGCTATCCGAGTTCACAGGCGTAGTTGCGTGTACTTAATTTCATTGATATTTAGTTTGTGTTCCGCACCGTGGTATTAAAGAATTCGTTTTGAGTTCGTTCTTTTTCATGTCTTGGTTCACAGTTTATCTGAATCAGACTAAGAGATTGGCATCAACAAAGCAAGGCCCCATTGAGCTTAGCCTAGAGCAGATCGAAAAGGTCTCGCGAAGCCGGGAACCCCTTGCCGAAGATCCTTCTCTTTCTCTGTGAAGATAGACTGCTGTTTATTGCTTTGCGTGTCAAGTGTGAGATTGGTTGAGAACCCTTCGCCCACAGTGCTTTCAAAAGCAGGTCTCCGTTTGGTGTTCCGTGTACTAGGGTTAAGGTGGAAGATCGAAGTCATATATTCTTAGTATGAGATGCCCAAGATAAAAGGAACGAGGGGAAGAATCCACAAGGAATCTATAACATAAAAGCGCGAATGACAAAGCACAACCCAACCCTGGGAATCGTCCTAAAAAATGAAAAGGAATGGATATAGTAAGTGGGAATTTTGTATCCTTGTATTTGGTTTGGAAAGAATGGTATTTCGCATTAAGTTAATTAGGTGGCTGCTCAAATGTGTTCCACTTGTATTTAGGGGGTGCAAAGAATATCCAGTCCCTAAAGATTTGTACCAAAGGCTTA